TTTCTGGGTTTGGAAAAGTGCGGATTTTCAAGAAAGGGAATCTTATGATATGTTAGGAATCTCTTATGATAATCATCCACGTCTGAAACGTATCTTAATGCCCGAAAGTTGGATAGGATGGCCCTTGCGTAAAGATTATATCACTCCCAATTTTTATGAAATACAAGATGCTCATTAAATGATAAAAATAAGAAACTAATCCGCACCACTTCTACAACGCCAGATATTCCTTGAATAGCTGTACGTTCTTTTATAGATCAGACAAAGTAATTGAAGTTAAATCAGACAGAATAATTGAGGTCTTATTCATATTATTATGGATGGGTTAAATAAAAAATCTAGGGATTAAAAAAAAAATTCGAGTAGGGCTTCATTGAGATTTTAAAGTTGTTAAGATACTTATTTCGGATGAGCCGAGCCAATAGGATGAACTAAAAAAGTTCTGCATCATGAACTATGTCTCGCGCACATCAACATCGAAGGAAATGAATAAAATATGAAAGAAAATACAAAGAAATGAAATGAAAGAAGGGGTCGGATTCTATTTGTAATGTATCTGAGATTTCTTTTGGCTAGTTCTACCCCTCAATTTCCCTAGACTAGACTTTTTGGTTTTTCAACCAACTCGAATATTATTGAAGAAGTATTAACATTTGTGAGTCGAGAAAAAAAAAAAAGAAAAAAATGGAATAATTTATTTTTTTACATACTTTCTATATACATAGAACGTACATATATTCTTTATTCATCTAGAAAGAGTATATCTCCAGACACCTAGATGGATAAAAATGTATGATGATCTAGACTACTAAGAAATATGTATGTTGACCCATATTCATTTTAATGAATTTAATAGATACTCATACAAATTAATCATGTGCCAGGAACCAGATTTGAACTGGTGACACGAGGATTTTCAGTCCTCTGCTCTACCAGCTGAGCTATCCCGACCATTCGTGACGCATCATCCTCATTTTAAGAGATTACTTGAGTATATGTCAACTAAAAAAAAAAGACGAAAAAAAAAATAGTTTGATCCAAGCCCTGTAATTTCTTGGATCTTCCAAAATAAGACTTTGTATGTTTCAGTCGGAGTAATGATATGTATTGTTAATCAGTCAAATGAGGATTCCTTGCTCAAAGATAAGATGCTCATTTGTACGTTTATCATATAGAAACCAAATTTTACGTCTATCATATATATTCCATTACATATTCCAACACTTGTGATAAGAAAAAGCAAAATTCCACTCAGATCCGTTTGTGAAAGAATAGAATGAATAAGAAACATAACGAATTTGGAACCACTAAAAAAAAAAGAGGATATAGGATAAATAATTAGAGAGTTAAACGGGCCTTTTGGGGATAGAGGGACTTGAACCCTCACGATTTCTAAAGTCGACGGATTTTCCTCTTACTATAAATTTCATTGTTGTCGGTATTGACATGTAGAATGGGACTCTATCTTTATTCTCGTCTGATTAATCTATTCTTCAAAAGATCTATCAGACTATCATGGAGTGAATGATTTGATCAATTCATATTCGATTCTTTCTTCAACTTGGAATCGATTCACATCTTTTATTTGTCATATAAATATTAAAAAATAGAGATTTTGGGTCTGTCTGGTCTAATCAATTGAAATAGTATTTCAGTACGTATACGTATGCTCATCCTTGATCCTTTCTTTTCTGGAGTTTCGATGGAAGGATCTCTTTACTAACCAAACGAAATCTTTACTAACGAAACGAAATGTCGTCAACTCCATTTGTTAGAACAGCTTCCGTTGAGTCTCTGCACCTATCCTTTTTTTATTCTCCCTTTCTGAACTCTTCTTGGTTTTCCGAAAACAGGATTTGGCTCAGGATTGCCCATTGTTAATTCCAGGGTTTCTCTGAATTTGAAAGTTATCACTTGGTAGGTTTCCATACCAAGGCTCAATCCAATTAAGTCCGTAGCGTCTACCAATTTCGCCATATCCCCCCCCTTTTTTCTTTGAGATTAGAATCTCATTAGGATGTTTTTTCTTTTCATTTAAATTATGAGAATTATGCCGGAACTGTTGAATTCGTTAGATACCGATTCCTATACCGAAAAATGTTTCTTTCTATTTGTATTTCAGATACCCATATTTTGTCCAATCAGAAATAATTCTATCATTTCTGTATTCGCAATTCAATATACATGGATATATACCACATATATATATTTTAGATGCCTCTCCTTCTAGCGTTTTTCTCATGCAATTTGGAATACTCGAACGGTCGATTCTTTTTTTTCGTCTTAGTTTTAACCTTTCCGAAGGAATGTTTCATTATGATCGGAATTGGGCCTTTCCCTTTCTTTCATTTGTTTTTATTCTTATCTTTTTTTCTTAGAACGGATAGGTCCTATATAACATAACTAAAGATAACTAAAATGGATGGAAATCTCTTATTTTTTTAGATTAAATAAAAAAGAAATCTATTTCTATTTATTAATTTAGAATAGCTAGTTAGAA